TATTACCAGTTCTTCCTCCTGAGTTGAGACCAATCTATCATATAGATGAGGATAAACTAGTGACCTCGGATATTAATGAAATCTATAGAAGAATTATCTATCGGAATAATACTCTTACAGATCTATTAACAACAAGTATAGCTACGCCAGAAGAATTAATAATATCTCAGGAAAAATTGCTGCAAGAAGCCGTGGATGCACTTCTTGATAATGGAATCTGCGGACAACCGATGAGGGATGATCATAATAGAGTTTACAAGTCTCTTTCAGATGTAATTGAAGGCAAAGAAGGAAGAGTTCGCGAGACTTTGCTTGGTAAACGGGTTGATTATTCAGGGCGGTCAGTGATTGTCGTGGGCCCTTCACTTTCATTACATCGATGTGGATTGCCTCGCGAAATAGCAATAGAACTTTTCCAGGCATTTGTAATTCGTGACCTAATTAGAAAACATCTTGCTTCGAACATCGGAGTTGCTAAAAGTCAAATTCGAAAAAAAAAACCGATTGTATGGGAAATACTTCAGGAAATTCTGGATGACCATCCTGTATTGCTGAATAGAGCGCCTACTCTGCATAGATTAGGCATACAGGCATTCCTGCCCATTTTAGTGGAAGGGCGTGCTATTTGTTTACATCCATTAGTTTGTAAGGGCTTCAATGCAGACTTTGACGGGGATCAAATGGCTGTTCATGTGCCTTTATCTTTGGAGGCTCAAGCAGAGGCACGTTTACTTATGTTTTCTCATATGAATCTTTTGTCTCCAACTATTGGAGATCCCATTTCTGCACCAACTCAAGATATGCTTAGTGGACTCTATTTCTTAACGAGTGGAAATCGTCGGGGTATTTGTGTAAATAGGTATAATCCATGTAATCGTATAAACTATCAAAATGAAGATAATAACTATAAGTATACAAAAAAAAAAGAACCTTTTTTTTCTAATGCCTATGATGCAATTGGAGCTTATCGGCAAAAACGCATCAATTTAGGTAGTCCCTTGTGGCTGCGGTGGCGACTAGATCAACGCGTTATTGCTGCAAGAGAAACTCCCATCGAAATTCACTATGAATCTTTGGGGACCTATTATGAGATTTATGGACACTATCTAATAGTAAGAAGTATAAAAAAAGAAATTCTTTATATATATATTCGAACCACTCTCGGTCATATTTCTCTTTATCGAGAAATAGAAGAAGCCATACAGGGGTTTTGGCAGGGCTGTTGTAATTCTATGCTACCAGGGGGAATTCGAGTCTCACCGGGTTAACTAGGACTATAATTGCAATTGCGGAATTTCTACGTGAATCAAGATCTAGAAAAGGAAGTTTTACAATCACTGACTCAAACCCATTGTCAAATTCTACTCAGCGCAATATGGAGGTACTGATGGCAGAACGGCCCACTCAGGTCTTTCACAATAAAATGATAGACGGAACTGCCATGAAACGACTTATTAGTCGATTTATTGATCACTATGGAATAGGATATACATCACATATCCTGGATCAAGTAAAGACTCTGGGTTTCCGACAAGCTACCGCCGCATCCATTTCATTAGGAATTGATGATCTTTTAACAATACCTTCTAAAAGATGGCTAGTTCAAGACGCTGAACAACAAAGTTTTATTTTGGAAAAACACCATCATTATGGGAATGTACACGCGGTAGAAAAATTACGTCAATCGATCGAGATCTGGTATGCCACAAGTGAATATTTGCGACAAGAAATGAATCCTAATTTTCGGATGACCGATCCTTTTAATCCAGTCCATATAATGTCTTTTTCGGGAGCCAGAGGAAATGCATCTCAGGTACATCAATTAGTAGGTATGAGAGGATTAATGTCGGATCCCCAAGGGCAAATGATTGATTTACCCATTCAAAGCAATTTACGCGAAGGACTCTCTTTAACAGAATATATTATTTCTTGTTACGGAGCCCGTAAAGGAGTTGTGGATACCGCTATCCGAACATCAGATGCAGGATATCTCACGCGCAGACTTGTTGAAGTAGTTCAACACATTGTTGTACGTCGAACAGATTGCGGCACCGTCCGAGGTATTTCTGTAAGTCCTCGAAATGGAATGATGGCGGACAGGATTTTTATCCAAACATTAATTGGGCGTGTATTAGCAGATCATGTATATATAGGTTCGCGATGCATTGCTACTAGAAATCAAGATATTGGAGTTGGACTTGTCAATAGATTCATAACTTTTAGAGCACAACCAATCTCTATTCGAACTCCCTTTACTTGTAGGAGTACGTCGTGGATTTGTCAATTATGTTATGGCCGAAGTCCAGCTCATGACGACCTGGTCGAATTGGGAGAAGCTGTAGGTATTATTGCAGGTCAATCTATTGGAGAACCGGGCACTCAATTAACATTAAGAACTTTTCATACCGGCGGAGTATTCACAGGGGGTACTGCAGAACATGTGCGAGCCCCTTCTAATGGAAAAATAAAATTCAACGAGGATTTGGTTCATCCGACACGT